AAAAAAAGGAAAATCAATAAAAATATCAAAATAAAGATAAAAAAAAACATCAAATAAAATGAAAAAATTGAAAATTGACTCATTCGCTGAGTAAAGGATTGAATTGGATTAGATTGCTCAATCGAATGCTAACTCCCATTTATTTCTTATGGAATTAACCGATCAACTTGCTATCGGATATTTATTTTTGATTCAGTACTTTTCAAAAAAGAATTTCGACATATTTAGTATGATTTATGATTATGAGAAGCAATTCCACTACTTCCAATCCTGTGGTTTCTACACTTCAAGAACAAAACCTAGGGCGTATCGCTCAAATTATTGGCCCAGTGCTGGATGTCATTTTTCCACCGGGTAAGATGCCTAATATTTATAATGCTTTGGTAATTAAAGGTCGAGATACTGTCGGTCAGCAAATTAATGTAACTTGTGAAGTACAACAATTATTAGGAAATAATCGAGTTAGAGCTGTAGCTATGAGTGCTACAGATGGTCTGATGAGAGGAATGAAAGTGATTGACACGGGAGCTCCTCTAAGTGTTCCAGTTGGGGGGGCTACTCTCGGACGAATTTTCAACGTTCTTGGAGAGCCCGTTGATAATTTAGGTCCTGTCGATACTCGCACAACATCTCCTATTCATAGATCTGCACCCGCCTTCATACAGTTAGATACGAAATTATCAATCTTTGAAACAGGGATTAAAGTGGTGGATCTTTTAGCCCCCTACCGCCGTGGAGGAAAAATCGGACTATTTGGGGGAGCTGGAGTGGGTAAAACAGTACTCATCATGGAATTGATCAACAACATCGCCAAAGCTCACGGAGGCGTATCCGTATTTGGTGGAGTAGGTGAACGTACTCGTGAAGGAAATGATCTCTACATGGAAATGAAAGAATCCGGGGTGATTAATGAAAAAAATATTGCAGAATCCAAAGTGGCTCTAGTCTATGGTCAAATGAATGAACCGCCAGGAGCTCGTATGAGAGTTGGCTTGACTGCCCTAACCATGGCGGAATATTTTCGGGATGTTAATGAGCAAGACGTACTTCTATTCATCGACAATATATTTCGTTTCGTTCAAGCAGGGTCTGAAGTATCTGCCTTATTAGGTAGAATGCCTTCTGCAGTGGGTTATCAACCTACCCTTAGTACGGAAATGGGTTCTTTGCAAGAAAGAATTACTTCTACTAAAGAAGGATCCATAACATCAATCCAAGCAGTTTATGTACCTGCGGATGATTTGACCGACCCTGCTCCTGCCACGACATTTGCACATTTAGATGCTACTACCGTATTATCAAGAGGATTAGCTGCCAAAGGTATTTATCCAGCAGTAGATCCCTTGGATTCAACGTCAACTATGTTACAACCTCGGATCGTTGGCGAGGAACATTATGAAACTGCGCAAAGGGTTAAGCAAACTTCACAACGTTACAAAGAACTTCAGGATATTATAGCTATCCTTGGGTTGGACGAATTATCCGAAGAAGATCGTTTAACTGTAGCAAGAGCACGCAAGATTGAGCGTTTCTTATCACAACCCTTCTTTGTGGCAGAAGTCTTTACTGGTTCTCCAGGGAAATATGTTGGTCTCGCAGAAACAATTCGGGGGTTTCAATTCATCCTTTCCGGAGAATTAGACGGTCTTCCCGAGCAGGCCTTTTATTTGGTGGGTAACATCGATGAAGCTACCGCGAAAGCTATGAACTTAGAAGAGGAGAGCAAATTGAAGAAATGACCTTAAATCTTTGTGTACTGACTCCTAATCGAATAATTTGGAATTCCGAAGTTAAAGAGATTATTTTATCTACTAATAGTGGACAAATTGGGGTATTACCAAACCATGCCCCCATTGCCACGGCTGTAGATATAGGTCTTTTGAGAATACGGCTAAACGATCGATGGTTAATGGTGGCTCTTATGGGTGGTTTTGCTAGAATAAGTAATAATGAGATCACCGTTTTAGGAAATGGTGCGGAAATTAGTACTGACATTGATCCACAAGAAGCTCAACAAACTCTTGAAATAGCTGAAGCTAACTTGAGTAGAGCTGAGGGTAAGAGACAAGCAATTGAGGCAAATTTAGCTCTCAGACGAGCTAAGACACGAGTAGAAGCTGTCAAAGCGATTTCCTATTAGTATTCAATTATTCAATCACAAAATCAAAAGAATTCTTTATTATACACTACATCTTGATTCCACAAATTGAACACAATAAAGTCTAATTTGATTAATCTGATGATATAACCAAAAAAAGAGGATGGGTAGAAAAACTTATTAGATACCGGATTACATGGTATCTAATAAGTTCTACCTACTATTGGATTTGAACCAATGACTCCCGCCGTATGAAAGCAATACTCTAACCACTGGGTTAAGTAGGTCATTTATCACCACAAAAAAGGTCTCTATCACTTCGATGGAATGGATTATAGATAAAATATGTTTTCTAAACAATATCAAAGTAAACATAAACAGATCATAGAGTTATCATATGGGATAACCTTCTTGACAAGAAATTGTCTCTATGTTAAAATGGTTATGACAAGAAGGGCTATAGCTCAGTTAGGTAGAGCACCTCGTTTACACGTGCGCCAATGTTTTTCAAGGGAACCTTTTATGCAATGACCATAATTTATCTTTTTGATAAGTCGATGTCTTACTCTGTAGATTCGAGAGAACAAGAGAAAAATAGCCTGACAAATTTGGTTTGATCCGGTTCAGGTGCGAATTCCGGTGCCAAATAAAATAGAACCTACCATTGTAAGGTAAATGCCCAGTCCATTCAATGCCAGGCATAATGAGCATAAGGATCTCAAAAGAACCTCTTTTCGTCCTATGAACTTTGAGGTGTATGAAGTCTCATATTTTACTCTTGCAGCGCGGCGATAGAGACTGCATTTCACTTAGGTTGATCTAGGCCGAAGGCAGACCTAAAGAAAGGTCACCCTTCTTTGAAACACTTTGGTATTGCTCCTAGATCAGGATACAAAGAATGAATCAGAGCACATGGAGCCATCTCATTATCTTCTTATCTTACTATAAAGAAAAAATATGGTGGACTAACTGATCTTTACATCAGTTGATGAAAGAGCCCAATGCAACAAAATGCATGTTGGGTCTTTGAAACAGTTCGAATCATTTCGATAATAATAAGTTTTCTCTGTTTTACCGAGAAGGTCTACGGTTCGAGTCCGTATAGCCCTAATATATTATCTATTCCATTTTTATTTTGTTTTGTATATAAATTTGAGTAGTAGTAGGAACAAGAAAATAAACACAATAATTCATTCCACCGGACCAATTTGTATTTGTAAAATCTCGGATCAAATACTCATCTCTCTTCATCCACATTCATGTAATTCATGAATGAATTACATATAATATTTAATATTTTTCTTATTTTTTTTTAATTGTTTTTAATCGAATTGAAAATTGAATTTGTAATTTCTTTCTTGAATTCTGAATTATTGAATTTATTATTTACTAAAAAATAAAAATAAGGGATTCTTTAATTTTACTTTCTATTTATAAGATATAAGATCAATATGAAATATAAAAAATATACATAAATATACATAACATAATAAGTATAAATTAAGTATAAGAATACTTAGTATAATAATTAAGAAAAGAAAAATAATTAAGTATAAGAGCATGCTATGTCTACACATCACATATAGAAATAGAATCGAAAGGAGAAAAAAATAAAGAATAAAAGTGGGATGGCATTAGATAAATCTTGAAACAAGGTATGTCCTACAGCAAACAAACTCTCAACTATGCGGCTTTATTTGATCAAAATTCTTTTCTTGTTTCATCTAAGAAGTTCTAGATGATTTGAAAATCCCAATTCAAATGGAATAATTCAGCCTATTCCACATTCATAGGAGTACTTTTATGTTTCTGCTTCACGAATATGATATTCTCTGGGCATTCCTAATTCCTAATAATATCAAGCATTATTTCTATCTTGACATTTGTCATTTCTGGGATTTTAGCTCCGATTAGGGAAGGTCCAGAAAAGCTTTCTAGTTATGAATAAGGTATAGACCATGGGGGATGCTTGGGTACAATCCCGAATTCGCTATTACATGTTTGCTCTAGTTTTTGATGTTGAAACGGTCTTTCTTTATCCATGGGCAATGAGCTTTGATATATTCGGTGTATCTGTCTTTATAGAAGCTTTTATTTTCGTGCTTATCCAAATTGTGGGTTCAGTCTATGCATGGCGAAAAGGAGCGTTGGAATGGTCTTAGTTGAATATTTAGACAATCAAAATAAAAAGGAAGGAAAGGATGACATTGAAACAGCAAGAGTGACAAAAAAATATGAAATTTTAAAGAAAAGAAAGAAGAGACGAGATGAAGAAATGCAAAATGAGCAGAATTAGAGTTTATTTGTACTGTGTTTGAAATACATCCTTTATATTCCTATCTTACACTCTTTTATTGAATCCTTTTAACTAATAGCTAATTTTTTTTTAGATATTCATTTTGAGATATATACGAAAATTTAACATACTTTTGGAATAAAAAAGTATGAACAGAGAGGAAAAAAATACAAATGAAAAAGAAAGTAAATAATATCTATCCCGATCCTTCTCAATGAATTAATTTCATTTGTATGAGGTATGAATATCTATCCGATACATTATTCACGTGTCAGGAACCAGATTTGAACTGGTGACACGAGGATTTTCAGTCCTCTGCTCTACCAACTGAGCTATCCCGACCATTTCGCGTGCATCATCCTAGCAGAGTACTTATATTTAAGTATTTCTGTCAATGAAAAGAACTAAAAAATAAAATCTTAAAAAAATGATTCAATAGCGGAGATTCCTTGAACATATATGTTCATATCGTATTATACAAAAAAATGAGATTGGATTGGAAGAAGATACGAGGATTTATATTCGTATCCATTTGTGAAAGAACGGAGTGAATGAAGCGAGAAATATATTTCATCTTGTTTAAACTGAGCCACTGATGAAAAAGAGGATGAGGATAAATAAAAAGCGAGTTTAAACTGAGAAGTAAAATGGTCTTTTTATTGGGGATAGAGGGACTTGAACCCTCACGATTTAAAAATTCGACGGATTTTCCTATTACTATAAATTTCATTGTTGTCGGTATTGACATGTAAAATGGGACTCTCTCTTTATTCTCGTCCGATTCATCTTCAAAAGATCTATCAAACTCTGGAATGAATCATTTGATCACTGAATATTAGAATTCGATTCTTTTTTCAACTTCAATTAGAATTGATTCACAATAACTCTTCCATTTTTCATATATTTTTTGATCTCTATTATTCTAATTAATAGAGGTTTTCTATAGATCCTTATCTCATAATATTACTCATATTAATAGTAATATAAATAAGAAATAAATAAAGAATATAGAAAAGAATATATTATTCTATTCTTTTCTAATAGAGTTATACTATTCTATTCTATCTATTCTAGAATAATTAGAAGAATAGAATTCATAAATCAATTCTATTAGAATTAGAATAGAAATAGAATATATATACTAATATATAATATTAAGTATAAATAAGTATAAAGTAATATAAAGATAAAAAAAAATAAAGAAATAGAAGATTTCTTTTTTCCTATATAGAAATATAGAAATATAGAATAGGATTCAATATAAGATTTGGGTTGTGATTAAATCGTTTGCTATGTCAGTATGTATACGTACGTATTAGGTATAGAAAGTTATCCTTTCTGTCATTTTTTTTGATAGAAAGATTTTAGCTACTAACGTAACATAATCAATTTCATTCGTTAGAACAGCTTCCATTGAGTCTCTGCACCTATCCCTTTTTATTCTCATTTTCCATCGTTTTTTTTCTCTCAAAACAAAGATTTGGCTCAGGATTGCCCATTTTTAGTTCCAGGGTTTCTCTGAATTTGGAAGTTACCACTTAGCAGGTTTCCATACCAAGGCTCAATCCAATCAAGTCCGTAGCGTCTACCAATTTCGCCATATCCCCCCTTCCTTTGAGACAAGGATACAGTTGTAATTCCATCCAACTATTTCATTTATCTTGGCACTTTTTAATTTATTAGGTAATGATTCCTATATCGAAAAAGTGTATGCTGCTATTTTTTTTTTGCCCACCTTCTATTCTATATTCTATATTCTATCATTTCATCTCTATTGGATGAACCTTATTTGTTTCAATAGGATCAATACAAAATGATTCTATCATTGATGTATACGCAATTCAATATGGATATATTTATCCCACATATATCTATATGCCTTCCCTCCTCCTTCGTTTTGACAGTGTAGTTTTGAATAGTGGAACGGTCAATATTCATTCTTTTTTTTTCATTTCGAATTCTAATTTCATTGATATATTGATATTTTATATTCATAGAATTATGAATATGGAATAGAATTTCTATTTCTTATTTAGATTCTTATTTAGATAGATAATTTATCTAGATCTAAATAGTTTCTTTTCTATTTTCTAAATAGAATAAATTTCAATAATCAATAAATATGAAATTAAATGAAATAAAAAAAGAAGAAGAATCACTGGGTAATAGCTAAGATCCAATAGTTTCCTATACAATATTACTCTTATATCCGCCCGCTTAGCTCAGAGGTTAGAGCATCGCATTTGTAATGCGATGGTCATCGGTTCGATTCCGATAGCCGGCTCTTTTTCTTTATCGATTTTTTTCTTTCCATGATTGAAAATCTCTACTTTCGCTTTCTCTAAATGTTGGGTCACCAATCTATTATGTCATGGTAACTTGCAGATATAGCTATGAATAAAAAAGTTTACTAGAACAATTAGATCTCTATAGAAGAAATTTGAAAATGTAACCTTCGCTTGAATTTCCTGTATATTATATATACAAAAAATTCGAATATTGATAAAATTTATTTTATTCTGTTTTGTAGGGCTTTAGTAAATTGAGTTTTGCTTTGCTGATCCTTTAGTTCAGTTAGTTCAGTCTAAATTTATATTTTTTTGTCAAATGAAAGTGAATCAAAAAGGAGCCTTTACTTTATATGTCTCGTTACCGAGGACCTCGTTTCAAAAAGATACGCCGGCTGGGGGCTTTACCGGGACTAACTAGTAAAATACCCAGATCCAGAAGTGATCTTCAAACCCAATTGAACTCTGTAAAAAGATCACAATATCGTATTCGTTTAGAAGAGAAACAGAAATTGCGTTTTCATTATGGTCTGACAGAGCGACAATTACTTAAATATGTGCATATTGCTGGAAAAGCCAAAGGGTCAACAGGCCAGGTTTTACTACAACTACTTGAGATGCGTTTGGATAACATCCTTTTTCGATTAGGTATGGCTTCGACCATTCCCGGAGCCAGACAATTAGTTAACCATAGACACATTTTAGTTAATGGTCGTATAGTAGATATACCAAGTTATCGTTGCAAATCCCAAGATATTATTACTACGAAGGATAAAGAAAGATCGAAAGCTCTGATTCAAAATTATCTTGTTTCATCC